TTGGCCTGCAGCAGTACCTTGACCAACCCCAGGTCCAATAGAAGCAAGCCCGACGGCCAATCCAGCAGCAATAACGGAAGCGGCAGAAATCAATGGATTCATAATAAGTTCCTCGCACCAAAATAACGAAAAGAAGAAATGGTTAATGATACAATCAACCAACGAATTCTGACTTAATTATACCATGACTAAGATTTATCCAATTCAAATAATTCAAAATTTTGAATTGAAATAATACTATTTTTTGAATGATCAGAACTACTTCGATCTTTCTCTTTTAGTTTCTATCCACATAATTTTTTTTTTAATCCATACGACTTTTGTTCTTACCTTACATTTTTTTTTAACCATTCTTTTTATTGATTTCATCTCTTTATTCATTCAATACTCAATTCAAAATTACAAACGAAAGAGAAAGACTTCCATTTCCATTTAAATCCCTATCCAAATTTACAATAGACGGACGTACGTATATCTTTAGTTCTATGGAATGAGTTTCCATCTAATATCACATATACACACCTTTCGCCCATAATGGAAACGAATTCTTCGTATCTTGGATTCTTAGATTTAATCAGATTCTAGAATCATTTTTCGAAGCACCCACAAGCATAAGATTTGTCTTTCTCTTATGGCAATTAGTTATCCCAGTTCGAGCCCCCCTCCCTTTTCTTTTTTTAATCGTGTTTTTTGAAACCCCTTTCCATTTATCATTCTATCACATGAATAGAATCAGCCTAAATGAATTGGTCTAAGTTCATTTAATTGATTATTAATTAATATCATCTTTTGGTCAATCGTTGAATTGAATGAATAAAAAGAGAATCCATTCTATAATATATTTATATATTAATCGCACGTCGTAAACAGATAGCAAAACATTCGAAAAATTCTATTTTTTTTTTCAGACTATGGTATGACTTCTAATATTGTATTGCATTTTTCATTTAGAATTGAATGAACAAAATAAAACAAAGCAATACTAAACAAGCAGTATATCAATAGAAATAGAATATTGATTGGAGATGGGTAGAAATGGGCCAAACGGGTATTTTTGGAAAAAGCTCTTTTAGATGGATTTCTTTCCTTTTTCTTTTTTTACAATTAATCCTTTTTGACTATATATCCAAAACCGTATATAATATAATAATATATATTATTATATATATATATTATATAGTATTTTATATATTATATTATTTTATAATATTTTTTTTTTTCTATATTTCTAAATAATTTAATGAATTAATATATAAGCTCCAATTTCTATTTGAGCTGAATGTTCCATTTCATTTTTATGCTCCTTAAGTAGCTTATCTTGAGTCACGCATACATTGAGGTGGGCTTAGCTCAAAAAAAAGAACGAAAAAACTATCTCAAAAATGAGTCAATGATGACCCTCCATCGATTCGCCTATATAAGCCGCAGCTAAAGTTGCAAAAATAAGAGCTTGAATGCCGCTTGTAAATAATCCCAGGAACATGACAGGTATAGGAACCACTAAAGGTACTAAAGAAACAAGAACAACAACCACTAATTCATCAGCTAATATATTTCCAAAAAGTCGAAAACTAAGCGATAACGGTTTTGTAAAATCTTCTAAGATATTAATCGGTAATAGGATTGGAGTTGGTTGAATGTATTTACCAAAATAACCCAATCCTTTTTTGGAAAGACCCGCGTAGAAATAGGCTACTGACGTGAGTAAAGCTAATGCCACTGTAGTATTTATATCGTTTGTGGGTGCAGCTAACTCCCCATGAGGTAACTGTATGATTTTCCAAGGTAAAAGAGCCCCTGACCAATTAGAAACAAAAATAAAAAGAAACATAGTTCCAATAAAGGGAACCCACGGACCATATTCTTCTCCAATCTGCGTTTTGCTCACGTCTCGAATAAATTCGAGGACATATTCAAAGAAATTCTGACCGTAAGTAGGAATAGTTTGTGGATTACGAACAGCTAGAATGGCTGAAACTAATAAAAGACCAATTACAACCCAAGAAGTAATAAGTACTTGGGCATGGACTTGGAAACTCCCTATTTTCCAATAGAGATGTTGGCCTACTTCTACAGCGGAAATATCATATAACATTTTTAATGTGTTGATGGAACATAATAAAACATTCATATTGCCCTCTGAAATAAATAGAACTTAAAAATAATTATTTTGATTCAACCATCTATCTTTTCGACTTGTTTACTTCAATTTTATATTTTGTATACCGACTAATCACATAATATCCCCAGTTATTCTTATCTTTTTTGTGCGATTCGGTAATAGTAACCGATTCAAAAAATCTATAGAGTTTCCAAAATAAAAAAAGAATCTATCTTTAAACAATTGATTTATTTTTTTATTAATCAAGAATTTCGTATACAGCTAGAATAACCCTCGCAAATTGCAAATACCAATTTGTTAAGAATTACTCGGATTGAAACTATAGTGTCATCATTAGCTGGAATCGAAATATCCGCGAGATCCGGGTCACAATTTGTATCGATTAAACAAATCGTTGGAATTCCCAAAGTGATACATTCTTGAAGAGCCTTATATTCTTCTTGCTGATCAACGATTATTACAATATCGGGTAACTTTGTCATATATTGAATCCCGCCCAAATATCTTTTTAAGCGAGATAATTCTCTCTTCAACCTAGTCGGAAGACGCTTGAGTCTCCTCGTCTTTTGTTTCCTTCTCAAGTCCCTGAACTTATGAAGTCGTGTTTCTGTGATATACCAATTCGTTAACATACCGCCAAGCCATTTTTTATTAACATAATGACAACGAGCCCTTATTGCAGCCCGCGCTACTGAATCAGCTGCTTTATTTTTTTTGTTGGTACCAACAATTAAAAATTGCTTTCCCCTACTCGCTGCATCAAAAATTAAATCACAAGCTTCTGATAAAAAACGAGCCGTTCTAGTAAGATTTGTAATATGAATACCTTTACGTTTTGCATATATATAAGGTGTCATTCTAGGATTCCATTTCCTAGTATCATGACCTAAATGAACTCCCGCTTCTAACATTTCTTCCAAAGTTATGTTCCAATATCCTTTTGTCATTTATCCCCACACCTTCTTTCTCCCTCTTTTCTTTTTTCCAAAAAAAAAGAGAGACGATGTACCCTGAAATCGAAATAAATAATTGTTCCGATGGAACCTTCTCCTATACCAAAGAGAGGCAGTTGATACACGATCATTGCTACACGACCGGGCCATTAATTTCTTTCTATCGTTATTATCCTTAATCACTATTTCAAATCAAACATTTCCAAACCAAATAACCGCGTATAGTTCTGGTTAAAGGGTTTAATTGGCTATTAGTAATCATTAAATCTTATAAATGATTGTCCTGATGATGTAGCACAAAAATTCTTTGAAATGAGAAAATCAAATAATTCTCTGTAGTGGAACAAGATATCTCCTATTTCTCCTCTTATTTCTCCCCCGAAAATTTGTTTTGGGGGGGTTTCCAAGGAGATCCCGTTATCTTTCCTTGGGCGTGAACGGTGTACTAATCTTTTGAATCCGGTACCAACAGGTATTATCCTCCCTATAACAACGTTCTCTTTCAGACCTTTCAACCAATCGATACGTCCCCGGAGAGCGGCTTTTGCTAAAACTCTAGCAGTTTCTTGAAAACTAGCTTCGGATATGAAACTTTGAGTATTCAGAGATGTTTTTGTTATTCCCAATAATAGAGCTCGGTAATAGATTGCTTCTTCCAAAACACGCCCCATTCGTTCAGCTCGCAACGATCCAATTACTTCTCCGGGTGAAAAAACATTAGACATTCCGTCTTCTGAAACCAAGACTCTTGATGTTATTTGACGTATAATAATTTCTATATGTCTATTATGGATCTGCACCCCTTGTGATCGATAAACCTTTTGAATCTTATTAACCAAAGAGATACGGCTTTGCACTATAGTTAGCTCAGCACCAACCAAAAATCCCCAGGGAATTCCAAGAATTCTTGTTATATGCTTTTTCCAACCGACAACTCTCTTTTCTAAGTTCATGGATATTGAATCAAACGAACGCGCTTCTAACACCCGTTCCACTTTTGGAAGTCCCTGTGTTATATCATTGGATCTCGATTTTTCATATAGAAATGTGACTAATGGGTCTCCTTCGTAAAGGATTTCCCCATAATGGCCATGAACAGTTGCCTCCGGGGCGGCCAAATAAGGCTTAGCCGATCTTATTATTACAGAATCAACTTGAACAATTAGAACTTGACCCGATTTTAGATGTGGTCCATTTTTAGCTATACATACATTTTCACAAATAAATTGCCCAAGGCTAATGATTGTGGATATTTTTTCACAATCATTCTGGTGATAATTATGATGGATAAAATACCGATTTAAATGGAATGGGTTCAAAAGGATGCATGGATCGGGATTATAAATTTGCCCGTTTTCGTCGATTAAATAATATTGAAATACTTGAAAAGCTTGTTTTAAATTGTCAAGTTGAAAATATTTAGCTACCGAGGTATGATTATGAGTTATTAAACGGAACAGTGAAAAAGAATTCGAAATTTGAATTCCTAAAGGGCTTAATGAATTCCTAATTGGAATCAGAAGATTTCTTTTAATTGATTCTTTTCTACCATTGTGACATTTGAATGGTCCGATTTGAAAACAATTAGATGATGACAAAATTATCAAAGATCGACATTCCTCTTTTCTATTCCACAACATACGAATAGTTCCGTGATTTTGGCTAAGAAATAATTGCTGAATCTTTGCCTTGGAGGAAATAGAATAAAAAGGATTGATATTGGTATGTTCTGACTCATTATCAGAGATCAATCCTGAACCGGACGGATCATTTCTTTTTCTGATATATGAAATAGGGAATTTCGCTAAGTCGATTCTTATAAAATCTCGAATAAGACCATTTATGCTTACTTCAACAAAGGAAGCACGGGCCTCTTCAAAAGAAGAACCCTTTTTGTCTTGATTCCAATTCAAGACTAAGCAAGT